GAGTAAGATACGACTTATTTAAAATGAATTGAATGAGCAATTCAGAAAATAAAAATTTCTGCAGTATTCCATCTATTCTATAGGTGCAAATTTCCAATTCTGGGTCATTGAGATTCATGAGTAATAAGGATAGATATTACCTCTCTTTTTCTCTTTTCAAAGAAAAAATGGAAATGATTGAAGTTTTTCTATTTGGAATCGTCTTAGGTCTAATTCCTATTACTTTGGCTGGGTTATTCGTAACTGCATATTTACAATATAGACGTGGTGATCAGCTGGACCTTTGATTAATTAAGGTCGATTTTTTTGATTGACCGCGTGCTCTTTCTTTACTTTAATCCCGAAAAGGTCAAATTGAGAGTCTGTTCCATTATTGCCATGTAATTTTGACCTAACAAAACAAGAATGGAATCGCGCTCTGTAGGATTTGAACCTACGACATCGGGTTTTGGAGACCCACGTTCTACCGAACTGAACTAAGAGCGCTTTCTTACCACAATAAAAAACGAATGTCAGGAAATAGATTCTTTTTGTAGCTCCAACACATCTTGCATGCGCCTACATATGCTATCCTATATAGCAGGATATAAATAGCAGGATATAATGAAAGATCGTCTATATCCAATTTTGAATCGATCTCAATTGATCTCTCGTTACTGTTCCGAGGATAAGAAATAAGTAGGGATGACAGGATTTGAACCTGTGACATTTTGTACCCAAAACAAACACGCTACCAAGCTGCGCTACACCCCTTTCGATTGATTTACAGTGTCATTGTTTCGATTGATTTACAGTGTCATTGTAGAGAATCCCCATTTTGTTTTCCATATCTTTATTTCCAGAGAAAAATGATATTTCGATTTATTATTTGTCTTTGGTCTCATATCGGATAACATATAATAATAAACCGACACACGTATGAAATATATATGAAACCGCCTTCAAATTGCTGAATGTTCAGGCGGAAGGGACCTTCTTTTTTTTTCTTTTAAGATTTTAGAAAAGAAGAGGAAAATCTTAGCTACTAAATCCTTGTACATTTCCATTGGAATTAGGGAGTCCATGTACAAATACAGGTGGTTCCTAGTTACATATACATTTGATCATATAGCTATTTTGTTTATGTATTACAATAAAGCAGGAGGTTTTAAAATGCGAGATCTAAAAACATATCTCTCCGCGGCACCGGTACTAAGTACTTTATGGTTTGGGTCTTTAGCAGGTCTATTGATAGAGATTAATCGTTTTTTCCCAGATGCGTTGACATTCCCTTTTTTTTCATTCTAGTTATTTTATTGGTCTAACTGTTGGCAGAGGAGGGATTGAAGAAGATTAGAGATAGAACGCAATATCTGTGACTAGTCCTTCTCCCCTCCCTACTCTTTCTTCGAACAATTAAGTGAATATAAAACCAAAAAGGGGGTTCATGGCCAGGGGTAAAGATACCCGAGTTAAAGTTATTTTGGAATGCACCGGGTGTGTTCGAACGGGTGTTAGTGTTAATAAGAAATCAAGAGGCATTTCCAGATATATTACTCAAAAAAATCGACACAATACACCCGGTCGATTGGAATTGAGAAAATTCTGTCCCTATTGTTACAAACATAGGATTCATGGGGAGATAAAGAAATAGATAGAATCGATCACCTGCGTGTCACTCCTTCAAGGAACCCGAAAAAAGAGATATTAACATTAACTATATCTTAGATAGTTAATAACACATAATTAATATAACATATATTAAAAAATGAATATATTAATAGCATAGAATATATAGAATCTCTAAAACAAAAAAAAAAAAAACAAATTCTATTTCTTAATTCTAAATCATTTTAGATTTGATCAAACGAAATAGGATTTTTTGGATAAGGAATAAACAAAACATGCATAAATTCAAGCGACTTTTTCATAAATCCAAGCGTTCTTTGCGTAGGCGTTTGCCCCCGATCAAATCGGGGGATCGAATTGCTTATAGAAACATGAGTTTAATTAGTCGATTTATTAGTGAACAAGGAAAAATATTATCTAAACGGGTAAATCGATTGACCTTAAAACAACAACGATTAATTACTATTGCTATCAAACAAGCTCGTATTTTATCTTTGTTACCTTTTCTTAATAATGAAAAACAATTTGAAAAGGGCGAGTCGACTGCTAGAACTGCTGGTCTTAGAACCCGAAATCAAATCAATAGGCTTACTCTTAAATAGAATCAAACTCCCAATCCGAATTCAAATAAGGATTTCTTTTTTGTTTAAAATACAGGTTGTAAGAAAAAAACGAATTGAATTGGGTAAGAACAAGGAATCAATCTTTTTTTATTGAACGTGTTTGCTCATTTTAACGACTGTATCCTATCCTATTCTATAATAAAAATTTCTACTCTACCTTCCCGGAGTTCATTATTCAGGGAACTCCATTTAAAGCATCTCGAGCGATTCCTTCCAATTGCCTTATTTTATTATTTCATTGGAAATCATATAAAGACTTTTTTGATTTAATATAGCCATTTGCGCAAGTATTTTACGATTAAGAAGCAACTGCCTCTTGTACAGACTGTGCATTAATATACTATAACTATAGGATACCCGCCTCTCGCGAATTACTGCATTTATTCGCGTGATCCACAAACGACGAAAATCTCTCTTTTGCCTATCTCTATCCCGATGAGCCGAAACCAAAGCTCGTATTTTCTGTTGAGTAATAGTTCGAGTAAGTCTTGAACGAGCCCCCCGAAAGCTTGAGGCAAATAAACGCATTTTTGTTCTACGGTTCCGAGCTATATATCCTCGTCTAATTCTGGTCATTGAATAAATGAAACGTTGAGGAATAACTGATCGATTTGCTTTCTTTCAGTTACTCTTTATTTTCTTTACTAGCCTATTAATTAACAAAACGGGTTCTCCCAATGTATAAGGTAAAAACTCCAATGGCTTTTGCTACAATAACCTTCCCAACCACGATTTTTTTCGAGGCATTTTCTCAATGCCTCGAAAAAAAAAGCACAGTAAATATAAATGGATAACGAAATGGTGGGTTCCATCGTTTATATGGTTACTTCTTAAATTAAACGGTAAGGCCCTCTCTATACACCGGAGCCGCTTTCTTCGTTCTTGATTTAATCAATATATTAACTTGTACAGTTCACACTCTTTGACTCTACCCATGGGATTATCCAGTAATAGACCTTTCACAAGTAGATCCACCCAATACAGTAACGGTATTTAATTATGAAGATTTGTTGGGTAGCTGACCGTCTGAGTCCGTTCTTGCAAGAGTCTGGGTATAATTTTTCTGCTTTTTAAATAAAATAAAAAAGAATTTCCCTGGATAATCAGTTGCTACCAATGGGTAATTCTTTTCATCTTAAATTGAAAAATTAAGGGGTGCACGCGTTTGTCCCAATGGAAACCAAAAATTTAGTCCACAATATACACAATAACAAGATATGGTAGATCTTTTTTTAGATCGTGAATGGAAGAACTCCATTCTATCCTATTCGTTGGTACTGTACCGATCACTGATACTGTAATTTTTCATTTTTTTTCTTTTGTCCCAGCCCAGGATCTGAACGAGTCGCACATACACCCGAATACATGTTCCTCGGCGCTGAGGACATCCCCTAAGAGCGGGGGATTTCGTGACATTTTTTATTGGCTGCCTTGTATTCCTAATAAGTTGTTTAAGAGTTGGCATGGAAATCGTATCTGAATCGTATATCGAAAGGGGATGGTTTAGATTGATCCTAACCGGATGATTATGATTTCTTTTAATATAATATATTTTTATAAATTATAATATATTTTTATAAATCTAAATTTTACTAAATTTAATATACTAAATAGAAACTATTAAACTGCTAAATATTAAAATTTCTTTTATTTTAAATGTGATTTATGTGAAATCTTTGCTATTTTTCAACCGCTACACGATCAACAATTCCATGAGCTTGGGCTTCTGTTGCTGACATAAAAGCATCCCTTTCCATGTCTTCGGATACCATCCATAAGGGTTTGCCCGTTCTTTGTACATAAACCCTTGTGATGGTTTCGCGCAGCTTCAGCAGTTCTTCCGCTTCCAGGACAAATTCTCCTACTTGGGCCATAAAAAAAGCACTAAAAGGCTGATGAATCATTACCCTGATGATAGAACATAATAAATAGTTATTCGATCTTTCATGATTAAAGAATAAGAAAAAACGATAGAATTGACCAACCGTACATGCATGGTTTGCACATTGCATACGGCTCTTTAATAGAATTGACTTTTACCTTCCATCAAAATCAAAGAAAAAAATCAGAAAATATAGAGTCTATCAGACCCAGATTGGTAAATGATCTAATAACCGCCCTTCCTTTTTTTTTAGGAGTTTAAAAAATACTATGACGGTTCCGTTGCTTTATATCTTTATTTTTATTTTATTTTTATTTCATTTGTGATTCAGCAATCCCAAAGTTTCTTTTTTTCGTATTCTTTTCTTTCCGAACATAGCCAAAACAGCCTTTCTTTGGGTTTGGGTGTGAAAAAAAAAAGGTTTGTGACACTGAAACAGGCCTCCGATAGATAAGAAAAAATCGGCAATACCTTTTTTCATACTACTCTTTCGATACATAATTTAATGATTTTTTAATTGTTTTTTGAAAAAACAATACAATTTTGTTTCTATCGAATTCTAAGTGCCATGCTATTATTACTGAAAAACATTTTATATGGTGAGGGCATAGTCTTTTTTCTCTAAAAAAAAAAAAAAAAAACTCATTGGCGCCAAGCGTGAGGGAATGCTAAACGTTTGGTAATTTTTCCTCCGACCAGAATAAAAGATCCCATTGAAGCGGCTAATCCCAGGCATATTGTCTGTACATCTGGTCGCACAAATTGCATAGTATCATAAAGAGCTATTCCAGGTATTACCCATCCGCCTGGAGAGTTGATAAACAAATAAAGATCTTTGGTATCACTCTCCATAGTTAGATATAATATAAGAGCAATAAGTTGATTCGCTAGATGGGTATTAATTATTTGGCCTAAAAAAAGCAATCTTTCTCGATAAAGTCGGTTGATTAGGATAAAATTCGATCCTTTAGGAACCGTACATGCATACTTTGATGCATACGGTTCTACAAAAATTGCGAAAACAAATAAGAATCAATGTGTAGATCCTAGCTCTCCTTCTTTTTTCCTAAGAGGCTCCTTCTCGTTTTTCTATTCTAACGAATAAATCGAATAAATTTTTCTTCCATTTTTCAAGAAAAATGAATTTTGGCCTGTTTACCTAAAAAAAGGGGCATTTACTAAACTTTTCGAACTAACTTCTTTTTGATGTATTGTTTCATCGAGATTCAATCTAAATCACAATGTCATTCTCTTGTTCCTGAATGGTCCTCTTCAATTCTTTTAGGTTTATGCTCTACTCCGAGTAAAGATCCACCCGGTTTTTATTTGCACATATAGAGCAAAAGCCCCTACTACCACGTCTTTTTGCGAAGACTTCTTTTTTTTTTTTCAATTCATTTCATGTCTTCCGTCAAATATTCGACGTATTGATCATATTAGTCACGTAATTTTGATTAACAGTTGTAAATTACTTTAATTTAATAAATAAAAAAGTAAAATATGATACAAGTAGTAATCATAGATAATCTATTACAAATTGGGTTTTTTCTAAACGGAGCCTGGATACCGCATTTTTTTATTAGTCCAAACAAACAAGCCAACCATAAATTTGATTCTAATCGATAATATTAATCTGGATACCTCCCAACAAAAAAATATTATTTTATTTCATTGCACTTCACGCTCAAAATTTTTGATGATTCGATCAATCCTTTTTGGGCGAAGCTGAAGGATATCTCAATCGGGGGAGAAAACGGGGAAATCCCATATGACCCACTATATCTGACAAGTCGCACTATATGTCAACCCAGGATGAAGCGTTTTCCCCAGGATTTCGAAAGGGTATTCTTGGAACACCAATAGGCATAAAACGAAAGAAACAATTAAGTACTATATCTCAATCTCACTTTAATGTGGAATCGTAATAATGGGTTTTTTTTTTTTATTATTGTCTTTTCTCCTATATTTTAGCCATAGATTAGATAAATTTATAAATAAACTCAAGGAAGACAGAATGAATAAAATAACAGAAATTGAGGCACTTTGAAAGATAAAGGAATACGACCATATAAAATGATATCAACCCCCCATTGCGTATTGGTACTTATCGGGTATAAAATAGATTTGCTTCTCTTTGTTCCTACGAACAGAATTAGAATTGTTCCTTTATTATTACTAAAAGACTGGAACAAAGATTAATCCTTTCTCTCAGATAATGCACTGAAAGGGAGAGGTCCATAGTATAGTTTTCCAATGCAATAAAGTCACATAGTGTCTATTTTTTGTTGATAAAGGGGTATTTTTTCCATGGGTTTGCCTTGGTATCGTGTTCATACCGTCGTATTGAATGATCCCGGTCGTTTGCTGGCTGTCCATATAATGCATACGGCTCTGGTTGCTGGTTGGGCTGGTTCGATGGCTCTATATGAATTAGCAGTTTTTGATCCCTCTGACCCTGTTCTCGACCCAATGTGGAGACAAGGTATGTTCGTTATACCCTTTATGACTCGTTTAGGAATAACCGATTCATGGGGCGGTTGGACTATCACAGGCGGGACTATAACGAATCCGGGTATTTGGAGTTACGAAGGTGTGGCCGGGGCACATATTGTGTTTTCTGGATTGTGCTTCTTGGCAGCTATCTGGCATTGGGTGTATTGGGATCTAGAAATATTTACTGATGAACGTACAGGAAAACCTTCGTTGGATTTGCCCAAGATCTTCGGAATTCATTTATTTCTCTCAGGAGTGGCTTGCTTTGGGTTTGGCGCATTCCATGTAACAGGATTGTACGGTCCTGGAATCTGGGTGTCCGATCCTTATGGACTAACCGGAAAGGTCCAATCTGTAAATCCAGCGTGGGGTGTGGAAGGTTTTGATCCTTTTGCTCCGGGAGGAATAGCCTCTCATCATATTGCAGCAGGGACATTGGGCATATTAGCAGGACTATTTCATCTTAGTGTCCGTCCGCCACAACGTCTATACAAAGGATTGCGTATGGGAAATATTGAAACCGTCCTTTCCAGTAGTATTGCTGCTGTCTTTTTTGCGGCTTTTGTTGTTGCTGGAACTATGTGGTATGGTTCAGCAACTACTCCGATTGAATTATTTGGCCCCACTCGTTATCAATGGGATCAGGGATATTTCCAGCAAGAAATATATCGAAGAGTTGTTGCTGGGCTAGCCGAGAATCAAAGTTTATCCGAAGCTTGGTCTAAAATTCCTGAAAAATTAGCTTTTTATGATTACATTGGGAATAATCCGGCAAAAGGGGGGTTGTTCAGAGCGGGTTCGATGGATAACGGGGATGGAATCGCTGTTGGGTGGTTAGGGCATCCTGTCTTTAGAGATAAAGAAGGCCGTGAACTTTTTGTGCGTCGTATGCCTACTTTTTTTGAAACATTTCCAGTTGTTTTGGTAGACGGTGACGGAATTGTTAGAGCCGATGTTCCTTTTCGAAGGGCGGAATCGAAGTATAGTGTCGAGCAAGTAGGTGTAACTGTTGAGTTCTATGGCGGCGAACTCAATGGCGTCAGTTATAGTGATCCCGCTACTGTTAAAAAATATGCTAGACGTGCTCAATTGGGTGAAATCTTTGAATTAGATCGTGCTACTTTGAAATCCGATGGTGTTTTTCGTAGTAGTCCAAGGGGTTGGTTTACTTTTGGACATGCTTCATTTGCTCTGCTCTTCTTCTTTGGGCACATTTGGCATGGCGCTAGAACCCTGTTCAGAGATGTTTTTGCTGGTATTGATCCAGATTTGGACGCTCAAGTAGAATTTGGAGCATTCCAAAAACTAGGGGATCCAACTACAAAAAGACAAGTAGTTTGATACAACATTGCTCCCTTATCTATTTTTTTACATGGGTTACCGGAGAAATTTTGATCTGAATCGCCGACTTGTCTTTGAGTCTTGCTCCTTCTTTAATCCAGGAGATGGCTCCAAATAAACAGGTACGGAAGCTATAATTGTAAACCACAATCAAATCTATGGAAGCATTGGTTTATACATTCCTCTTAGTCTCGACTCTAGGGATCATTTTTTTCGCTATCTTTTTTCGAGAACCACCTAAAGTTCCAACTAAAAAGATGAAATGATTTTTCATTATCTCGCTTGAAGTAATGAGTCTCCCAATATTGGGAGACTCATTACTTCAACTAGTCCCCGTGTTCCTCGAATGGATCTCTTAGTTGTTGAGAAGGTTGCCCAAAAGCAGTATATAAGGCATACCCAGTAAAACTTACAAGTAAACCAGATATAAAGATGGCAACTAGGGTTGCTATTTCCATTATTATATAATTTATATAATTTATAATTTCAAGACCACAACGGATCTATGAGATAAGATTACTTATTTACAATAAAATTGTATACAAAGTCAACAGATCTCAATGAATACAAAATAGGATTTATGGTTACACAAAGCGTTGAGAGTAGTTCTAGATCTCGTCCAAAACGAACTGGTGTAGGGGGGTTATTGAAACCATTGAATTCGGAATATGGTAAAGTAGCTCCTGGATGGGGAACTACTCCATTGATGGGAGTCACAATGGCCTTATTTGCAATATTTCTATCTATTATTTTAGAGATTTATAATTCTTCCGTTTTACTAGACGGAATTTCAATGAATTAGATTTCTCAGAATCACTAAGTCCTAGCTTTGCTTTTCACTCTAAAGCAAAGCGTTTAGACTTGTATTTTGGGTCCGTTTTGGCAGTTCGACCGCGGAATTTCTTTGTTTCTCTATTTCCGGAATATGAGTGTGTGACTTGTTAGAATTGATCCTATTGATAGTACAGAGAACAAGTCTGTCATCTTGGTAGAGATGCTTTCCCTCGTCAGATATTCATTCTAGTATCTGGAGCACGAAATAGATGAAATAGATTACGAAGTATTAGAACTATGATTCATACTTAATATTCAGACCTCGTGGCCGGACTCCAAAAAATCTTTCAAACTCCTGTTCATGCTTATTTTGATCACAGGGCAAGTGTTTTTTTTTTTTTATTATGTCTATTCCTATTCATTGAATAAGTGATGATACAATGGTTCTTACTCAGAGAATTGTTGGACTTAGCTTGAAAGTTTTATCGAATCATCGTGGTTCTAGTATGAATCTGGGGTTTCAATCGGTTCATGGGGTCTTAACAAGAAAATTCCTATCAAGCACTAAAAAAGAAAGTAAACCCATATTACAAACAAAAATAATAAATCAACGAAAGTCAATAGGTAAATAGAAGATTCAAGAGGCCTGTAACGATCAACATCAAGACGAATGCGCCAACTTGATATTTTGGCATTATAACCACAAAAAAGAGTTTCAAGAATAGTTTAATAGTTTTCGGATTTTTTTGATTTTCGTTCTTTTGTATCTTCTGAGAAGATTGAATCATAGGATTAAGATGTTTCTTTACTATTACACATATTTGTTTCCACCAGTATTTTTGTCTTTCTGTTTGAGCTGTACGAGATGAAAGCCTCATTTACGGTTCGTGGAGGGGGAGTTCCCTTGGGTTACCTATCTCAATAAAGTCTATGATTGGTTCGAAGAACGTCTTGAGATTCAGGCGATTGCAGATGATATAACTAGTAAATACGTTCCTCCTCATGTCAACATATTTTATTGTTTAGGAGGAATAACGCTTACTTGTTTTTTAGTACAAGTGGCTACGGGGTTTGCTATGACTTTTTACTATCGGCCAACCGTTACTGAGGCTTTTGCTTCTGTTCAATACATAATGACTGAAGCCAACTTTGGTTGGTTAATCCGATCAATTCATCGATGGTCGGCAAGTATGATGGTCCTAATGATGATTCTGCACGTATTCCGTGTGTATCTCACCGGTGGCTTTAAAAAACCCCGTGAATTGACTTGGATTACAGG